GAGAATCAAAATGGATTTACCAAAAACTCGCGAAATGCTATGGTTCTTCCATATGATTTCTGAAATTATTCAGAAGTAATTCGCGGGATTACGCACCTTTTTTAGTTATAACAAAAAAAAAGTGCAGCTGGTCGGATCCAGCCCCTTTTTTGAAAAAAAAAAACAACTCGCACACACTCCCTTTCCAAAAAAGATCAATACACCAAGCACTGCACTTAGATTTATTGGATTTGTTGCTAAAATATTGGTATTAAACCCGAAACTCCCGGCGGATGACCAGTAACCCAAATAAACAACAGACTCGGTTACGTTTTTCATATGATCTCCCTAGAATAAAAAAGGCAAACAAAGTTCTTTTTGGATCACTTCGCCCCTCTTTCTAAACCTAAACAGTGTAAAAAATCGATTCGATATAGAACTCGATTTGACTTTTTCAATTTCCACTACGAACGAGAATTAGATACTCACTCGGACTTATGTTACTTGTTAAATAACCCGTGTTTGTTGAAACATTTCAGTTCGATTGGACTAAGATAAGAAGGGGAAGGAAAAGTAAGGTGATATGCAAACACCCCCACCCAAAATCTGTCCTTCCTGGAAATTGGGCATTATTTTAATTCTTAATTAATATAAGGAATTATAGGAAGGAAATTTTAGATGGGAAGGGGAGGGTGGGGGAGTAAAAAAAGGTAGTTTTTAGTTAGATTTATAGGATTAGATTAAACAAAGGGATTTGCAAATAAAAGCGCTAATGCTACAACTAGTCCATAAATTGTTAAAGCTTCCATGAAAGCCAGACTAAGCAATAAAGTACCTCTTATTTTTCCCTCCGCCTCGGGTTGTCTCGCAATACCTTCTACAGCTTGGCCCGCAGCTGTACCCTGACCAACTCCAGGTCCAATAGAAGCAAGTCCGACGGCTAATCCAGCAGCAATAACGGAAGCAGCAGAAACCAGTGGATTCATTAGAAGTTCCTCACACCAAAATAAAGAAATGGTTAATGATACAAGCAACCAATGAATTAGAACTCCATTTTTTCATCACTAAAATTGATCCAGGCGAAGTAACTCATAACTCTGGTGTGAAGTTCCACAACTTTACTTCGTCCGTTGCTTTATCCCGACTTGTTCTTTCTATTCTTTCTTGATTTCGTTGCTTATTCAATTCACAGTCACATACGAACCCGAAGTAGTTCTATTGATGAAACCCCCGTCTAAATTCCTAGCAATAAATAAAATTAGATCCCCCCTTAGGTCATATCTACCTAATCCATTATCACATATACAAGTCCGCCTTGGATAATGTAAACCTACTATTCCTATCTTAGAGTCAATCAAATTATAGAATACGTCTTCGAAAAAAGTTGACTTATAATCATTAGATTAGAAATACCTAGGGCACCACCCGCTCCCCTACCACCTTAGTTTTTAGGAATCGCGTTTTTTCCTCTTTTATTCCTTTTTTCATTTCATTATTCTAGAAAAATAGACGAATTCATTAGATCGAATCATTGCAGAAAAATCTTAGTATTTGATTGATTTAAGCTCATGCAATTCCAATTTTTTTAAAACAAACAGTGTCCGAATAAAACAATGTCCTAATACCTAATATTAGTATTACTTTGCTTTTATCGAAGCTAAAAAGCTTATTTCAAAATCAAAAACATGTCAATGATGACCCTCCATCGATTCTCCTATATAAGCCGCAGCTAAAGTTGCAAAAATAAGAGCTTGAATACCGCTTGTAAATAATCCAAGGAACATGACAGGTATCGGAACCACTAAAGGTACTAAAGAAACAAGAACAACAACTACTAATTCATCAGCTAATATATTCCCGAAAAGTCGAAAACTAAGTGATAAAGGTTTTGTGAAATCTTCTAAAATATTAATAGGTAAAAGAATTGGAGTTGGTTGAATGTATTTACCAAAATAACCCAATCCCTTTTTGCTAAGACCCGCATAAAAATATGCTAGTGACGTGAGTAAAGCTAAAGCAACAGTAGTATTTATATCATTCGTAGGTGCAGCTAACTCCCCGTCAGGTAACTGTATCAGTTTCCAAGGTAAAAGAGCCCCGGACCAATTCGAAACAAAAATAAACAGAAACAGAGTTCCAATAAAGGGAACCCAAGGACCATATTCTTCTCCAATCTGAGTTTTACTCACGTCTCGAATGAATTCAAGAATGTATTCGAAAAAATTCTGACTGCTAGTCGGAATAGTTTGTGGATTCCGAATAGCGATAGCGGTTGAACCTAATAAGATAGCAATTACAACCCAAGAAGTGATAAGTACCTGGGCATGCACTTGGAAACCCCCGATTTGCCAATACAAATGTTGGCCTACTTCCACACCGGATAGAGCATAGAATATGTTGATGGAACATGATAGAACGTTCATATTGCCCTCTGATAGAAATAGAACTTGAAAAGGAATTATTTTGATTCAATCGTCGCTTTTTCAAATTTTATATTTTGTATATCAACAAATCACACAATATCCCCATTAATTTTTCTTTTTTCATTCCCCAGATCCGTATAAGCAATTCGAAAAAGGTAAAAAAGTCATTTTTTCTTATTATAAATCATATAAATCAAGGTTTTCATATATATCTCGAACGACCCTCACAAATAGCAAATACTAGTTTGTTAAGAATTAATCGGATCGAAGCTATAGCGTCATCATTCGCTGGAATCGAAATATCTGCAAGATCGGGGTCACAATTTGTATCAATTAAACAAATCGTTGGAATTCCCAAAGTGATACACTCTCGAAGAGCCGTATCTTCTTCTTGCTGATCAATGATGATTACAATATCGGGTAAACCTGTCATATATTTAATTCCACCCAGATATGTTTGCAAGTGCGATAATTGTCTCTTCAACATAGCTGCATCTCTTTTCGGAAGACGGTTGAGCCCCCCCATTTTTTGTTCCATTCTTAAATCCCGGAACTTATGAAGTCGTGTTTCTGTCGTGTACCAATTTGTTAACATACCACCGAGCCATTTTTTATTAACATAATGACATCGAGCCCTTATTGCAGCTCGGGCTACCAAATCGGCTGCTTTTTTCTTTGTCCCAACAATTAAAAATTGGTTTTCCTTACTTGCTGCATCAAAAACTAAATCACAAGCTTCTGATAAAAAACGAGCCGTTCTCATAAGATTTATAATATGAATACCTTTACGCTTTGCAGAGATATAAGGTGCCATTCGCGGATTCCACTTTCTAGTACCATGACCAAAATGAACTCCCGCTTGCATCATCTCTTCCAAATTGATGTTCCAATATCTTTTTGTCATTTCTCCCCACACTTCCGCTCTTTTTTTTTTAAGAGACGGCGTACCCCGAAATAAAATAAATAATTGTTCCGATGGAACCTTCACTTCTACCGGAGATTGGCCATTGAGACACAATCCACCCGGGCTCCTTTCTATTTGTATTCCTGGTTCTTTTTCTTACTTATTCTATTTTATATTTATTAATTTATATTTATAATAAATTTAAATTATAAAATGGCCGGATCAGCTATAGACTAGTTAAAAACTAGTTAAAGGGGATGAATCCGCTCTTCGAAATCATTAAATCCCCTTCTGATGTATCATGGGAATTCTTTGAAATGTAAGAATGAAAAAAATCTCTATGGTGGAACAAAATATTTTGCATTTTCCCCTCAAATAAATTTTTATTATTTTGGAGCCTTGAACGACGTACTAATTCTTTGAATCCGGTACCAACGGGTATCAGACTGCCCAAAACAACGTTTTCTTTTAGGCCCTTCAACCAATCTATACGACCCCGCAGAGCAGCTTTTGCTAAGACGCGAGCGGTTTCTTGAAAACTCGCTTCAGATATGAAACTTTGAGTATTCAGAGATGCTCTTGTTATTCCCAATAAAATAGCTCGGTAACAGATTGCTTCGTCCAAAGCACGCCCCGTTCGTTCCGCTCGCAACAATCCTATTAGTTCTCCGGGTGAAAAAACATTAGACATTCCATCTTCTGAAACTAAAACTTTTGATGTTATTTGACGTACAATAATTTCGATATGCCTATTATGAATCTGCACGCCCTGGGATCGATAAACCTTTTGTATTTTATTAACCAAAGAAATACGACTTTGTGCTATAGTTAGTTCGACACCAATCAAGAATCCCCAAGGAAGTCCAAGAATTCTTGTTATATGCTCGTTCCAACCCTCAACTATCTTTTCTAGGTTCATTGATATTGAATCAATCGAACGTACTTCCAAGACTTGTTCCACTTTTGGAAGACCCTGCGTTATATCACCAGATCTTGATTTTTCATATATAAATGTAACTAAAGTATCTCCCGTATAAAAGATTTCTCCATAATGTCCATGAACAGTTGCTCCTGGCGTAGCTAAATAGGGTTTAGCTTTTCTAATTATTATAGAATCAACTTGAACAATTAAAACTTGGCCCGACTTTAGGTGGGGTCCGTTTTTCGCTATACATGCAGTTTCACAAATAAACTGCCCAAGACTAATTATTGTGGGTCTGTCTTCACAAAAATGACAATCAATAAAAAACCAATTCAAATAAAATGGATTCCAAAATTTTTTACTGCATAGATCGGGATTCGAAATCCTTCGATTTTCATCCATTAAATAATATTTAATTATGTCAAAAGTCTGTTTTAAATTGTCAAGTTGAAAATATTTCATTACCAAAATTTGATTATGGGTTAGTAAACGGTCAAAATGCGTAATTGGAAGGGCTATTCCTAAGGAACCCAATGGTCTCAATTTCCTAACTGAAACTATGGGGGAGTTTCGTTTAAGTGCTTCTTTTATTCCATTGTGATATTTTCCACTGTTGAACGGCCCCATTTGAAAACAATTGGCTGATGACAAAATTATCAAAGATTTATCCTCGTTATTTCTCTTCAACAAGGTACGAATAGTTACTTGATTTTGGATAAGGGGTTGCTGAATCCCTGCCTTGGCATAAAACGGATTGATATAGGTGCGACTT